ATGGCAGTTCCAAAAAAACGTACTTCTATGTCAAAAAAACGTATTCGTAGAAATATTTGGAAGAAAAAAGGATATTTAGTTGCAGTAAAAACTTTTTCTTTAGCGAAATCGGTTTCCACCGGGCATTCAAAAAGTTTTTTTGTGCGACAAACAAATAATAAAGTCTTAGAATAATCTCAATTGATATAGCCTAAAGAACCCCAAATTTTGTAAGATGAATGTTAACTAATGTATTTTTCTGTATTAAATTTCTCAATATTACTTAGAACTCACTGCTGTGATATATAGAATAAGAGTTTTTTGTATATTGGGTTCTAAGTATTATTTTTTTCCCTATCACAATTGTACTTTTCACAATAGAAAAGTACAATTGTGATAGAGATTGAAACTCTTTTGTTATATGCCTATCCCAAAACTTAATTGGTTTTGTAAATGGTATTATAAATTAAAAATTATATGCGCAATAAAGAATATTAATACTTTAATTTAAATATACTAAGGTATCGAAATCATTAGAAAAATAACAAATTTTTTGTATTTAATGATGAAATTGTGATAGATATGAAATCCTAGTTATTTGATTTTGTTCATTGAAAAAAAAACTCAATCTTTTTCATTTGAATCCATGAAATCGGATAAATGAAAAACAAATCATAAAAAAATTGAGAAAAAAAGACAATTCTTAGTTTTATACCTCAACCGAGAAAAAACTATGGAGTTCCAACTGTTTGGAGAAAACTTAGTTTCTAGTACATGAAAGTTGATTGTTAAAAAACCCACGACGATACTACCTAGGTAGGTATTTTATTGAAGATTCAAATATTTAAACCACAAACCAGTCTTTATTCATTGATTCTAATTAATGTTTCCTAAACTATATTGAATCCTTGAATCTCGACGATTCAACATGAATTGACTATTATTATTTCAAGTAAGCCGCCGTGGTGAAATCGGTAGACACGCTGCTCTTAGGAAGCAGTGCTAAAGCATCTCGGTTCGAGTCCGAGTGGCGGCATCTTCTAAAAGAGATACAATAGATCCTAAAATGTATTCAATTCGCGATTTCCAATTCTGTAATGGGACCCCTTTTATGATATTTGTGACTTTAGAACATATATTAACTCATATCTCTTTTTCGATCATTTCAATTGTGATTATGATTCATTTGATGACCTTATTAGTCCACAAAATTGTAGGATTACGTGATTCATCAGAAAAAGGGATGATAGCTACCTTTTTCTCTATAACAGGATTATTAATTTCTCGTTGGATTTCTTCGGGACATTTTCCATTAAGTAATTTATACGAGTCATTAATCTTCCTTTCGTGTAGTTTCTTCATTATTCATATGATTCCCAAGATACGTAACCTTAAAAACGATTTAAGCACAATAATTGCACCAAGTACCATTTTTACTCAAGGCTTTGCCATGTCGGGTCTTTCAACTGAAATGCATCAATCCACAATATTAGTACCTGCTCTACAATCTCAGTGGTTAATGATGCACGTAAGTATGATGTTATTGAGCTATGCAGCTCTTTTATGCGGATCATTATTATCAGTCGCTCTTCTAGTCATTACATTTCGAAAAAACATCAAAATTTTTTGTAAAAGCTATAATTTATTAATTAAGTCATTTTTCTTTGGTGAGATTGAATATTTGAATGAAAAAAGAAGTGTTTTTAAAAACACTTCTTTTCCTTCATTTCAAAATTATTACAAATATCAATTAACTGAGCGTTTGGATTATTGGAGTTATCGTGTCATTAGTCTAGGGTTTACCTTTTTAACCATAGGTATTCTTTGTGGAGCAGTATGGGCTAATGAGGCATGGGGATCCTATTGGAATTGGGACCCCAAGGAAACTTGGGCATTTATTACTTGGACCATATTCGCGATTTATTTACATACTAGAACAAATATAAATTGGAAAGGTACGAATTCGGCACTTGTAGCTTCTATAGGATTTATTATAATTTGGATATGCTATTTTGGGATCAATCTATTAGGAATAGGTCTACATAGTTATGGTTCATTCACATAAACATCTAATTGAATAAACTACATGAAGAATACATAAGATAAAAACATCATCCCATATATAACGAAAGTTTGTTTTTATGAGTTTTTGAGAACCGTTTGAATCAAGGAATCATTCAAATTTAAATGGTTCTCAAAAACTCGAGATGTATCTAATTACAATTCTTATTCATTTTATTTCTTTTTTCATTATACAGTACAGCAAACGATTTTAAAAATATTAAATTCAAAGAATTATAAGACTTTCCTTCCGTTTCATTAATGAAACACTATCTATGATAATAATTGGATAAGATAGCGTGTACCTTGTCAACTGATAACGAGAGAACAAAATCGGGATAAATACCAATACTTATTACGGGTAGAAAGATACAGATTGAAAGAAATAGTTCTCGTAGTCCAGAATCCCAAAAATTAGAGTTTGGAATATTAAATAACTTGTATCCATAAAACATCTGACGTAACATAGATAATAAATAAATAGGAGTTAATATCATTCCAATTGCCATTACAAAAGTAATTAGCATTTTTGACATTAAAAGATATTTTGTACTAGTAATTAGTCCAAAAAATACTAAAAATTCCGCAACAAAACCACTCATTCCTGGCAATGCAAGAGAAGCCATCGAGAAGCTACTGAACATGGTAAATGTTTTTGGCATTGGGATAGATATCCCTCCCATTTCTTCGAGATAAACAAGACGTGTTCTATCACAACTCGTTCCCGCCAAGAAAAAAAGTGCAGCACCAATAAATCCATGAGAGAGCATTTGTAAAATAGCTCCATTGAGTCCCATGTCGGTTATAGAACCAATTCCTATAATTGTGAAACCCATGTGAGATACAGAGGAATAGGCTATTCTCTTTTTTAAATTACGTTGACCAAGAGAAGTTGAAGCTGCATAGATTATTTGCATTGTTCCTATTATCACCAACCAAGGAGAAAATATAGAATGAGCGTGGGGTAGTAATTCCATATTGATCCGAATCAATCCATATGCGCCCATTTTTAATAGGATTCCAGCTAAAAGCATACATGTACTGTAATGTGCTTCTCCATGGGTATCAGGTAACCATGTATGTAGGGGTATAATCGGCAATTTGACAGCATAAGCAATAAGGAAGCCAAAATAGAATATTATTTCCAATGCCACAGGATATGATTGATTAATTAATCTTTCAAAATCTAATGTTGGTTCATTGGAACCATATAAACCCATACCTAGAACTCCTATTAAGAAAAAAATGGAACCCCCTGCAGTGTACAAAATAAACTTTGTAGCCGAGTAGAGACGTTTCTTTCCCCCCCACATGGATAAAAGTAAGTAAACAGGAATTAATTCTAACTCCCACATGATGAAAAAAAGTAAAAAGTCTCGGGAGGAAAATAATCCTATTTGACCGCTGTACATTGCTAGCATCAGGAAATAGAACAACCGCGAATTTCGAGTAATTGGCCAAGCTGCTAAAGTTGCTAAAGTAGTGATAAATCCTGTCAGTAAAATGGGTCCTATGGAAAGCCCATCGATTCCTAGTCTCCAGTGGAAATCAAAAACATCTATCCATTTAGAATCTTCCTTCAATTGCATTAATGGATCATCCAATTGGAAATGATAACAGAATGCATAAGTCGTTAGAAGGAGTTCTAATAAGCATATACATATTGTATACCACCTAAACATCTTATTCCCTCTATGAGGGAATAAGAAAATTGAGGAACCCGCGAATATCGGTAAAACAACAAGTATTGTTAACCAAGGAAAATAACTCGTGATAAAGACAAGATACATTTTGACCAGAGAAGCCCGTCCTCAAAATAATATATTTTGTCGAGCACGGGCTTTTGTCGGTAAAGAGGAATCACAAATGATTCAAGTGGAGTTTTTTGTAATGTATCAATAAGATAGAGCCATGCTGCGAGTTGTTTCAGGCCCTAAATAAACACGGACACTCAAAAAATCTGTTGGGCAGGCAGATTCACATCTCTTACAACCTACACAGTCCTCGGTTCTTGGCGCGGAAGCTATTTGCTTGGCTTTACATCCGTCCCAAGGTATCATTTCCAATACATCTGTGGGGCAAGCTCGTACACATTGAGTACACCCTATACATGTATCATAAATTTTTACTGAATGTGACATTGGATCTATAAATTACAGTTTTGAACATAAAAGATTTTCGATCTGGTCAAATCAAATTAGTAGTAAATGAATCATATATTATATATTGTAATATTGTAGACACCAGACGAAACAGTGGTTTATTAAAAACAATCAATATATTTCTTAAATCAATCTGTTTATGAGAAAAGGTCAAGACACTTTGATTTTCGTTTCAACAATTATGATGATACGAGTTACACATGCGAATTAAAATTAATTGGCCAACAAATTGGTCATCATTATTTCAATATAAATATAAAAATACTATTTTTTATTGAATTGCATTCAAATTCAATAAAAAATAGTATTTCAATTCTATTAAATATTTTTATGTGTCTTTATTTAAATTATCTATGATGATTATCACTAATTATTCAACAAATTCGATTGATTAATACGAGTTGATTTTCTGTTACGATGTATCGACGAAACAATAGCAAGTCCAATAGCTGCTTCAGCAGCTGCAATGGCTATAACAAAGATTGAGAAAATGTCTCCTTTTAATTGGCGACTATCAAATATATCAGAAAATGTTACAAGATTGATATTAACCGAATTTAGTATAAGCTCAAGACACATAAGCGCTCTAACCATGTTTCGACTTGTGATCAATCCATAGATACCGATAGAAAATAAATAAACACTCAAGAAAAGGACATGCTCAAACATCATTGACTAACTCCTTATCAATCTCGATTCGTTTCAATATGAATAACAATTCAACCGATTCAATTGATTAGAATAGAACAATTACACAACAAAAGAAGATATTGACGGTAGATAGATTTAACTAAAAATTTCTATTTATTTATTTAGAATTTAGTTAGAATTCTAAGAATTGGGAATCATTTTAAGTTAAGTATTTTTATTGCTTATTGTCGAGCCATAGTAATTGCACCTATCAAGGAAACTAAAAGAATTATTGAAATGAGTTCAAACGGAAGATAAAAATCTGTTGATAAATGAATCCCAATTTGTTGAACGTTATTTATTAGGTCCTGTTCCATAATCTGGTTTGACCTTGTAGTCCAAATAATTCCGTACCATGACGTATCTGGGATAGTAGTAATTAGTGAAAAAAGAATAGTTGTACAAACCATCAAAGTGACCCCATCTCCAATGGTCCAAAAATAGGAATTATTGGAATATCCTGAACCATTCATGAACATTACAGCAAATATGATCAAGATATTTATGGCTCCCACATAAATAAGGAGCTGTGCGGCAGCTACAAAATAGGAGTTTGATGAAATATAGAATAAGGATATACAAACAAGAACCAATCCCAATGAAAAGGCAGAATAAATTGGATTGGTAAATAATACTACCCCCAGACCCCCTAATACAAGAATTGACCCCAGAAATACAACAAGAATATCATGTATTGGTCCAGGTAAACCCATTATGTATAAAATACAAAATAAATAACTTTAACTATTTCATGACCTTACTTTAACTTTACTAAATAAATGGTCCAGGAAAGGAAAAGGGGTTACCCTATTTTTGTTTTCTTGTATATAATAATGTATATGATACATTTATAATTGAATTGAATTTGAATATGGATTAATGTAGATATAGATAAAATTATTGGGCCAACCTTACTTTATTTATATTTATCCGAAAGAAAAAAAAGAAAAAAGTAGTTGAAATTTGCTATTTTGAAATCATCACTAAAAATATATTTTTAGTTTAAATCAAAGAGTGATTCTCAACAATCATTAGTTTTTATTTGTAGTTACTGACTACCCAAAATAAAAAGCTTGGATCCTTTATATCAAAACAAAATCTTAGTAATCGGTAATTGTTCTTGAATCAAAGGGTTTATCTTTGTCTATTTTTATTTGAGTCGAATTCATAACTGTTTGAATTGTGTAATCTCCAATTATTGAGATTGGTAATCGACCCAAAGCAATTTGATTATAATTCAATTCGTGACGATCATAAGTAGAAAGTTCATATTCTTCAGTCATTGATAAACAATTTGTTGGACAATACTCGACACAGTTACCACAAAATATACAAACCCCGAAATCTATACTATAATTAAGTAATTGTTTCTTTTTAATATCTCTTTCAAATCTCCAATCAACAACGGGTAGATCTATCGGGCATACACGAACACATACTTCACAAGCAATACATTTATCAAATTCAAAGTGGATTCGACCCCGGAAACGCTCTGATGTGATCGATTTTTCATAAGGATATTGAATAGTTACAGGTAAACGATTTGTGTGGGATAAGGTAATTATGAAACTTTGACCAATGTACCTTGCAGCTCGTATTGTTTGTTGACCATAATTCATGGACCCAATTACCATAGGGAACATATTGTAGATATACATGAAAAATTTGACGTTTCTTTCTCTTGTTTGATAGAGATTATGAATCTAAAATAGTGTTATCGTATTCTCTTATTTATAATGAAACAAGTTGGGAAGAAGTTGTTAATAACAGATTACCTAGAGAAATAGGTAAAAGAAATTTCCATCCAAGATTTAATAACTGGTCCATTCTCATTCTAGGTAAAGTCCATCTTGTTGTGATAGAAATGAAGAGAAACAAATAAGCTTTAGTTAATGTAATAAGGATACCCATTGTTATTCCAAAAATGCCGGCGATTTTTTTTATTCCGAAAAGCTCAGAAATGGATATATACGGAATAGGTAAATTCCACCCACCTAAGTAAAGAACTGTTACAAATAATGAAGAAACTAATAAATTTAGGTAAGAAGCAAGATAAAATAAACCATATTTGATACCCGAATACTCGGTTTGATAACCTGCTACTAATTCCTCCTCCGCTTCTGGTAAATCAAAGGGCAATCTCTCACATTCGGCTAGAGAAGAAATTAGAAAAACAATAAATCCTATAGGCTGACGCCACAGATTCCACCCCCAAAAACCATATTTTGACTGTGCTTCAACTATATCAACTGTACTTGAACTGTTAGATAATCATAGTCGATAATAACATCACTGTTCCCATCGCTATTTCAAAACCGTACGTGAGACCTCAGCTTCATACGGCTCCTCGATGGCCACAAAAAAAATGTAAGGACGGGTTCGGTATTATCACCATCTTTGGATGGATAGAATAAAGATACATCGGAAAGTCCCAAATTAGACCAATGGAATTCTGTCTGCTAGAATAATAAAAAAAGTGCTTCCGAATTGATCTCATCCTTTACAATAAAAATTTCTCTTTGTTCGGTAATAACTTAATATTTCAATAAAATACTCCTTATATCAATCAATATAAAATAAAAAGAATTAGTCATTAGTTCATGAATCGTGATAAGAATTCGATATGTATGAATATGGATAGAGAAAAGAATAAATAGGGATCCCCTTTTTTTATTATTCATTCAATTACTGCATTCCATTTCTTTTTTCCTGTTCTTCTGTCTCAGAGGAGGATACTCAAAAATAAAATAAAGAATTAATTCGTTCTTGATAGTCATTTCTTTAACCAGTGAATAGGAGCATACTCTAGATCGGAATCGTAGGGAAGTACTACTTGATCATTTCTACCAATTTCAAGTCCTTATTATGATTCGTTTTATGAAGAAATACCTCTTTTTTGATACCTTACATTATCTCCATTACTAATCCTTTGTGTACCTTGGTGTTCCTAACCGTCCACTGACTTTTGATTGATCCCCGGTATAGTAATACATATGAGACAGTAGTAGAAACTCCATACAGTTGATCTTTTGTTTGCGCCCGCTTCAAGATATGATGACTAATCAAAAAATCTTAATCTTGGGGTAAGCAGTTTACACTGCTTATTTTTACTTCAACTTTATTCTTGTACATAGGGAATGAGATTGTTTCTTCTTACTACAAATTTGGAAGCTGTTTAGTTTCACTCATATAACTATCTGGTTTAACTCATCAACCCGAATGCTGAATAAAAAAAAAAAAAAATGAAAACATCTATTCAATACATTGAACCTCTTTCTTTTTTCTTTTATTTCTAGAAGAGAGGTTCAAAGTTCATATTCCAACGAATCACACGTAGAGATATTGATAACACACATAGAGTTAATGGTATTTCATAACTAATAGATTGAGCAGCAGCTCGTAGACCACCTAAAAAGGAATATTTATTATTCGATCCATATCCTGACATAAGAAGCCCAATAGGAGCAATACTAGAAATGGCGATCCATAAAAAAACACCTATACTGAGATCGGCTAAAACAAGACGATACCCAAAAGGAATTACTAAATAACTTAGTAGAATTGATATAACCGCTATAGACGGTCCCACACTAAACAAACGAATATCTCCTCGAGATGGGAGGAGGTCCTCTTTAAAAAGTAGTTTAGTCCCATCCGCTATAGCTTGAAGAATTCCCAACGGGCCAGCATATTCAGGCCCAATACGTTGTTGTATCGCTGCAGATATTTCTCTTTCTAACCACACAATTACTAGTACCCCCATTGTTATTCCCAATATAAGGGTCAAAATGGGTACAATCCATATTAGTCCATACACTTCTTTTAAAAATTCCGATGTAGAAAAAGAATTGATAGTTTGTACTTCTGTCGTATCAATTATCATTTCAACGATCAACTTCTCCCATAATGATATCTATACTACCCAATATCGTCATGATATCAGCCAATTTCATTCTTTTAACTAGCTGAGGAAGAATTTGCAAATTGATAAAACCGGGTGGACGAATTTTCCATCTCCAGGGGAAAACACTATTATCTCCTATCAAATAAATTCCCAATTCTCCTTTTGGGGCTTCCACTCTCACATAAAGTTCTTGTTTCGACAATTCTAAATTGGGTGAAGGTTTTTTACTAATAAATCTATATTCAAAATCATTCCATTCGGAATTCTTTGCTCTATCAAAGCGTCGTACTTCTAAATTTTCATAAGGTCCTCCAGGAATTCCTTCTAGAGCCTGTTGAATAATTTTTATGGATTCCTTCATTTCACCGATTCGTACTAAATAACGAGCTAATGAATCTCCTTCTTTTTGCCATTGGACTTCCCAATCGAATTCATTGTAACACTCATAATGATCAACTTTACGAAGATCCCATTGGATTCCAGAAGCTCGTAACATCGGTCCTGATAAACCCCAATTTACAGCTTCTTCTCCACCAATAATGCCCACTCCTTCAACTCGTTCCAAAAAAATGGGATTCCACGTAATAAGTTTTTGATATTCAACAACTCCTGTTAAAGAATAATCGCAGAAATCCAAACATTTATCTATCCATCCATAAGGTAGATCAGCAGCTACTCCTCCAATACGGAAATAATTATGCATCATTCGCATACCTGTGGCGGCTTCGAATAGATCATATATCAATTCCCTTTCTCTGAAAATATAGAAAAAGGGAGTCTGTGCACCGATATCCGCCATAAAAGGTCCAAGCCATAACAAATGAGAAGCTATACGGCTCAATTCCAGCATAATTACTCTGATATAGCTAGCTCTTTGAGGTACTTGAACATTTTCCAATTGTTCTGGCGCATTTACGGTTATTGCCTCTGTGAACATAGTAGCTAAATAATCCCATCGTGTTACATAAGGTAGATATTGTATAATTGTTCGATTTTCCGCTATCTTTTCCATTCCTCTGTGTAAATAGCCCAATATGGGCTCACAGTCAATAACATCTTCACCATCGAGAGTAACGATTAGTCGGAGAACACCATGCATTGATGGGTGGTGAGGCCCCATATTGACTATCATGAGATCTTTTCTTGTAACCGGTACTGTCATATCTTTTCTTCCTTAATTCATTATTCCATGAATTCCTCAAAACGAGACTCATCAAAACAAAAAATGGAATACTACTAAAAAATTCAAACGATTAAATTAACGAGTTTTTGGCTCTCGAATATCCAACTGACCAATTAATTTCTTATAACGTACTCTATTTTTCTTTGACAAATAAGCCAGCAACCGTTGACGTTTTCCTAGAATTTTTCGTAGACCCCTTTGTGATAAAAAATCTTTTTTGTGCAATTCCAAATGTGAAGTAAGTCTCCGTATCTTATTGGTGAAACTGAATACTTGAAATTCAACAGAACCTTTGTTTTCTTCTTTTTCTTCTTGTGGAATAATGGAAATGAATGAATTTTTGACCATAAAAAATTTTTCTATCCTTTTTCTTTCTTTTTCATGGATTTTTCCGATCAGGAAAAATAATAATAAAAAAAAAAAAAGAATTATGCCGGTTATTTTAATCTAGTACACACATCTAGTACACACAAAAATTTGGATTTATTCATATACTACTTCTTTATTTTATCCAAATCAAATTTTCAATTTGATTTGGATAGAAAGGGATAATATGTTTCCCCATTAACGAAAGAAAAGAATTTATTTCTATCTAAAAGGATTCCCCTAATTTATTTATTCCTATATCCAATTGAATGGATACACCATTAAATCTGTATCATTTACCAAAATATAACATAGCATATGCATACATCTTTCGGCTTTCATATACCGAAAATGTCACGGAATATAGATATATATATATATGATATAGGAAATATACTATTAAATTAAATAATTCTAAATCGTGGATACATATGTATCCTTGACATACTGAAACGACTGCCATTATTGGTATCAAACCAATAGCGATTCATACAAGCTAAATCTTCTAATCGGTAATTGGGCCAAAGAACAAATTTGCATTTAATGAATTTATTTGTATCCGTATTAAGATGCTTGTCCTCATCCAAAAATTTTCCAGAGTTTCTTATGTTGTTTTCATTGCAAAATAATGGATTTCTATTTCTATCCGTAACATTCCAATTATGGGAATTGAAACAAATTAAAATTCTCAATTCTCTGCGACGTCTAGGAGATAGAATATTTTCGGGAACAAGGAAATCATAATAATTTGTGTCCCCATTCACAAGCATATTCCCATATCGTACAATGGGTTTATCCAAATTCCTCTTATCAATATAACTTTTTTTTATGCATTTTCTATTAGTTTGGTGTTTATTGTTCTCGACCAATGAAATACTTATAGTTTGATATATAATCAATTTTCCATCCCTTTTTATAGATAGACGAATTGGTTCGATAATTAATATTCCTTTTTTTATCAATTCTGTAAGAGCTAGATCTTTCTGAATTAGCATTACATCCAGATGCATCTCTCCTCTTTGAATCGAGGATATAGCAATTTCTTTTGGATTTATCAGTCTAAGTAAGAGACAATATACCTTGATATTATTGATCATTCTTTGGTTCAAGGAGTCGTCCCATTTTAATTGAAAAAGGAAATATTTTTTCAGGAAGAAATCTAGTTCTGCTTTCTTGTTTTTCTTGGATTGTTTTTTCTTCTTACCTTTTTTAATGGTAATGTCTGATCTCGCATAATTCTCTTCAATATCTTTTTTTTTGTTTTCTTTTCGTAGATCTGATACAAGATTTACTTGGTCCTGTTGCTCATTTTTTTGTTGGTTGGAATTTTCTAATTTAAGATATTTTTTTTGATTTATATTGATGTTTTTATTTTGACTTTTATTTTTATAAAAATAAAAGTCAAAAAGAAGTAATTTGATTGGTATAATCCATGGTTTAATCTTATATGCATCAAAAAGTAAGACAAATTCTGGGAAGAACCAAGATTCTAGATTTGATATGGTATGATAAACTCTTTCTTGATTCATTCCCATCCAATTAAAAAAAATACTTTTTTGATTGGATGGGTTGATTTCTTGATGAATCATAAGAGAAAAAATATCTTTTTTTTTCAATTTGTTGTTGATTTTTTTTTCAGTCTTAGTATTTTTATCAATTTTGGTACCGATATGTGTATTGGTCCAGGTCTCAATATTGATATTTTTTCTAAGACAAAAGTGGAGAATTCGACAATCAAAATATTTTCTATCTAGATTTTTATGCGTATCAATAATATATCCTTCTTCTAGATAATCACTAATAGCTGTACTTACCAATACATAAAATGATTCGGATTTTGGTTTATTGAAATTATATGGAATTTTTTGAACCCCGTTTACTTGTAATCTTGACCCATAAATATCAAAATCCTCCTTATCCCCATAGTTCATATATTTATGTGATAAAAGATCATATCTGTAGTGTTTTTTCCATTTTTCTTTTTGATTTGTCAATGAATCCGCTGCATAGTAATTTTGTTTCACGTAATGAATTAATTGGTCTTTTTCTTTTTTATATGAATCCACTTTAATTGAGTCCTTATTTTGAATCCTATAACGTTGATTGATTCTATTTCGCCATTTTTGCGGTACTAACCGCGACCATTTGGTTTGAGATAAATTGTATTGATAATGCCCCTTTAACCAGTTTTTCCATTCAATCATTCCAGACTTATGAATTTTCTTATGTCTTGAATTGTAATCAAATATTCCTCGTGTCATACAATAATCCTTGATTTTATCCTTAATAAAAGGATAAGTCCCCTGATATTGAAGTAGAGATTTCAATTGATACTTGTTAAGTAATTGGGTTTGTGATAATTTGTAAAATACATATGCTTGGGACAAGGAGGATAAGTCATAATACATTTTTGTACTATTACTAATATTAGTATTCGAAAAGGACTTTTTTATAGTGGAAAAAAAGTTCATTGTATTTTGATCTCTTTCATCAATTCCTTCCTGATTTGTTTGATCGTTGTAAACGGATTTATTGATTATTCTTTTTGTTGATTCAAAGAAAGGTTGGAAATAGATCCTGTGAATGGTAATCATACATAGCAAGATATCTATATATATATTTTCAATCAGAGATTTCATAAAATAATGTGATTTACGTATTAATCGTATATTTATTCTTTGGAATATCTGCCAAATATGTTTCTGTGATTTTGATCTTTTATCAGCACAAGTTAGAATTATTTTTTTCTTGTCTTTTGTGATTCGTTCTATTTGATTCCTGATTGTGATTGTTTTATCAGAAAGATCTTTCATCTTTTTTTCTATGAGTGAATAATTTGTCCAATTCATGGATTGGATTTGAATGGTTGATTTGTGAATAATCTTATTATTTATTTCGGAATCTTTTCCATTTTCAGCCGTTTCATATACTTTCACCTTGCTCAATTCAAATAAGAATATTGGGTTTACTTTTTGAATTTCCTTCATTATTCGTTTTAGAACTAGAAGTATTTTAATGATCCATCTTGTTTTTTCTTTTGAAACTTTTAGAAGTATAAAGAAATCCTTTTTAACTTTTCTAACTTTTTTTTGGAGTTCTTTATAAATGGGTTCAAAAAAGGAAGGTCGTTTTCGGGGATTCCCAAAAGGGAATTCCGCTTCCATTCCCCAAACCGTTAAAAAACAAAAATTGTCTTTTTTTCCTTTTTTTTTTATTTGATCCCTAGGATGAGATCGTATTTTAGATCTTCGCCAAGGTTTCAAACAGAAAGGAAATAGAATCTTTATCTGAATACCGTCTGTTAACCAATCTTTGGGAAATTCTGTTTCTGATAATTGAACACCATTATAAGTGCATTTAACATGCATTTCTCTATTCCACTCCTTCAAATCCTCATACCATTCGGGGAATTGGAATAATAACATACGGCCAATATTTTTAGCAATTATCAATGAAGGCAATACAATGTATTTTCTAAGAAAAGATTGGGTTACTAACATCAAACCTCTTATTGCTTGAGCAAATATAATGCTATCCCAAGTTTCTGATATTACTATACGTTCATTTTCCTCTTTTTTTTCTTCGTTTTTTTTCTCTTTTTCCCTTGTCTCTTCCTCCTCAAAATATAAATGTGAAATTTTCAATTCTGGTTCTCTCCCCACCAAATTCCTAAAAATGAGATTCATCATTTCAGAGATATAAAAAGAAGAAAAAAAAGATGTTTTGTCTATTCGATCCAAAAAAAGCGGAGAATGCACATTTGCTTGAAACATTTCCCAAATAACCGTTTTACGTCTTTGAGCACGCATGGATCCTTTGATTATATCCCGACGAAAATCCGATTGTTGCGAGTAACGTATCAAAGCCACCTCTTCTGCTTGATCACTATTATTAGTATTATTTGTAGTTGTAATAGGGTTGGTATTCTGATTGTTATCAGTATAAATTACTACGCGTTTGGCTTTTCTTGAACGAATTTCATGATCTTCCTTGGATTCTTCCTCATTTTCTGCCTCCTGTTCTTTCAAATCATCAGTTAATTTGTATGACCACCGAGGAACCCTTTTATGGATTTCTTCTATTCCAATAGATTTATTTCTAATTATTGTTTGATCATTTGGATCAGTTGTAATTACATCGAATACCCATTTTAAAGCTTTTGTTTGATTTTCAAAATCAATTCTTGTTTGCTCTCTCAATAAAGAATATTTTTTAAAATGCAAAATGGGTGCAGGCTCAAAAGGAAATTCTTTGATTGAGGTTAAGGAATTACCAATATAATTCAGTAATGATTCCCTATCAGGCGGATTCTTTTGATGTTCAAATTTTCTGGAATAATTAGAATTATTAGGAAGTAGCCCATAAATCTTATTTATCCAATTGATTTCTATGGAATCCTCCGTATCTGTAGAAGTGATTAAATCATTCATGATCATATGTGAATAGAATTTTTTTATTGTTCCACGATATGGTCCCCTCAAAAAGGGGTCATACGTTTTGGGCAAGTATTTTTGTTCGTTTTCATCATTGCATAATCTGGTCCTTTTTTCGAGCATATCCAGAGCAAGAAATCCCTTTTCTTTTTCTAGAGCTTTTGTTCGACTTATTAATTCATTGTTCAAGTTGTACTTTTTTTGCTCATTGGTATAAACCCA